ATGGAAGGAAATACCATAATTTTTCGATTTCTAGGATCAACCAACTAGGTTTTGTCGTTATAGAACATAAGAGTTTATAGAAGCAATGCAAAATAGATACGAATAGTACCCAAAAGGGGAGAAATAAAAAAAGTGTATATAAAAGTTATACAAAATGATATACGAATTATTATCCCTTTTTTATTTCCTTAATTAAATATTCAATTTCGTTTGATTAGGGCAAAGCTACTTAAAAACCTCGGCCTTTCTTAAAATATCCCGAACAGTTCCCGTAGGCTGAGCGCCCTTTTCAAGGAAATATAGAATAGCAGGAATGTTTAAATAACTTTGATTCTTTATCGGATCATAAAAACCCACGTTGCGAAGATCTCTTCCTTCTCTTCGGGATCGAACATCAATTGCAACGATTCGATAGACGGCTCATTGGGATAGATGTAAGTAAATGAACAAGACCCCCCCTAGAAACGTATAGGAAGTTTTCTCCTCGTACGGCTCGAGAAAAAATGATTCGCAGTTTTGTCTACGTATTCTAATGAATGGCAAGGGGGTTGATAAAATCACTTACACTGGGATTTCACTCCCTTTTTTGTTCGCCCTTCCTGAAAAAAGAAAAAATCATTTGTACTCATAACTCAAGTTGGATAATTCTAAATTCGGCAATTTATTTCATTTATTGAATGGTCTTTAACCCCCCTTATTTGTTTGTCTCGTTTAAAATAAAAAATATTTGGATTCTTTATTATGATCCAGTTCTTGAGACAATTGAAATGGCGTTTCCTTGTTCTGGGATCCTTTTTTCTTTGTTTTAAATCAGTGGGTTTAGACATTACTTCGGTGCTTCTTAATCGTTCCAAAATGGCAGCAACACGCCCCTTTTGTGATTTCTTTCTATCAAAGAATCATCTGAACGGTCGATTCCCGCGTGATACACTTTGAATCGAAAGAGTTTTATCAATTCCAATAAATTTTCCTTTTGAATTGAAAACTTGACCGAATCGGATCCTTTCGATTTCTATATTGATGATATACTTACGAAGTTGTTCCAATTTATTGATTGGCATTAACCCTAGATCCTTGCCCCCTGAAAGATGAATCAAGACTTTCTACTCGAGCTCCATCATGTACTATATTAATTACAATCCAACAAAAAGAGGGATTCTAGTGGAATAGAACAGATGTCGGGCCGAGAGCACCTTCGGTCCTATAAAAGATGGCGGATGTAAGAATAAGAATCCACACCGGATCGTGTCCTTCAAGTCGCACGTTGCTTTCTACCACATCGTTTCAAACGAAGTTTTACCATAACATAACATTCTCCTCATTTGGAACCCGGATGGAATTGATTCAATTGTGGAATCATGAATAGTCATTGGTTCAGCCGGTACATAGACATATGAATCTATACCCTTTTTCTTCTATACAAAGAGGGTAAAGAGTTTTTCTGAAGAAATCATCTTAGCAAGACCCCATTTTTTTATGTTATTGTATGAATGAAACAGTTTTTCTAAAAAAACAAACTAATAGAAATAAATAGAGAAATAACACGAATAAATGAATTCTTTTTGACTCTGCATCTTAAAGTGACTCAATAGGAGATATTGACCCATCTCCCACTTCTTTGAATACCAAAGATTCAACTCATAAGCAAGCATTAATCATCATTTTTCTAATCAAAAGAGCTTCCTATTTCGATTAGAAAAATGAAAAAATGATTTGAATAAAGTTTTCCATTAAAGACGACATTTGATCATCATAAAAACAAGAGAAATCTCTGTTTCTTTTCGAATTGAACCATCAAGGATGATGATTTAAAGCAGATAAATAGATTGAACAAGAAACCCAATTTTTCGTGAGATGGATAAAAAAGACTGATAGAGGGGAAGATTTAGGTACTTATTCTTTCGATTCTAATTTTATTAATCAGATGAACGAGTATAGGTTTTTCGTACCTATCTATCTATTGGATAGACTGAACAACAGTCTCTGTTATGGATAGTCTATATTAAAAAATAAAATGCACTATTTCAATATCAATCAATATTTAAGGGATTCCAATTCTTTTTCCCCAAAACCGAAAGATTGTTGTCACTGAAATAGAACGAACTCAAATGATAACAATACATCCATATTAACTTAAGCTAAGCATTTCCTCATTCATTTGATATGTATTTTTTTGTTTGACCCGGGATTAAGTAATCTTTATGCAACCTTGGCAGAAAGTAAAGTGACTTAAATTTACGAATTCCCCCCGTCTCAAGAGGTTCTTTCTTATTGCGATTCAAAGTGGATCGTTGAAAATTCAATATGAGACATAAGGTTTCTCTTCAAATTAAGTAACTAAACCGCCTCATATATGACAATATGAAGGGAATGAACATATGATGAAAAATCCGCCCTACTTTAGTTTTTAGTAGGTTGAATTCAAAAAAGTGTGACCTATGTTCCTGTTGTACCTCGACCACAAATAAATATATTTAGTTCAATCTGCATGTCGTTTGCACTCAATTCAGTTAGTTCGGTTTGTGAAAAACAAAGATAGGATTCATTCACATTCAAAATCATAAAAGAAACAAAAATTACATTCTATCCAATCCCAATATTAGACATTTAAACAGAACGTTATTTTCAAAAGAAACTTTGACTCTGATACAATGTATATGTCCTGGGACGAAAGGATTCGAACCTCCGAATACCGGGACCAAAACCCGTTGCCTTACCACTTGGCCACGCCCCATTTAGATTTCCATTCGACACTAATAAAGATAATAAAGAATAATAGTAGTATTGGGTCTTGGTCAATTCCAGGACAAATGTCTATAGAAAATCTTTATAGAATAAATTAGATTCTTTCTATAATTTTTACACGTGTAGATATAGATATAGAATTCAACTGAATTCATTGATCATTACATAGAATTCAATTAAGATATTCTATGAAAGTATGATTTCTTCTATTCTCCTTTGTTTGAGAATTGGGGAATTTTTGATTGGGTGGGTTCAAAGAAAAAGAAGGATTTGTGTCTACCTTACTTTACTTCATTTTTCCTTATAGCAATAACTCAATCAAAATGCAATTATCTCCAAGAACAAAATGTCTGTTATGCTTAATATCTTTAGTTTGATCTGTATCTGTCTTAATTCTGCCTTTTATTCGAGTAGTTTTTTCTTCGCCAAATTGCCCGAGGCCTATGCTTTTTTGAATCCAATCGTAGATCTTATGCCAGTCATCCCTTTGTTCTTTTTTCTCTTAGCCTTTGTTTGGCAAGCTGCTGTAAGTTTTCGATGAGATCTTTAATATTATCCTATAAAATGAAAATTCATGATTTATTCGAGAAAAAATTATAACAATGAAAATGAATAAGATCAAATAAGTCTTACATTATGAACCTTCGATTCAAACATTGAAAGTCTTGGATAGCTGCGAGAAATCCTAATCTGGCTCACCCCGTATTCCCCATTCTGCCCTTTTCCATTGAAAGACCCTACAATAGGGTTAGGTTAGGGTCCCCCACCCACAATATCTAATTGTGGGTATGAAATAGATTTTTGGTAATGAAAGACTCTTATGACAACTGAATTTTCATTAATTATTTTCTGTTTCTAGAAAGCACTTCATTTATTATTTATTGGTGTCAAAAGATTTCGTATTAAAAAATGGAGGATCTATTCCCTTTTCTCATTTTTCCAAAAAAAGGATCTTGGAGATTGTGTAATGCTTACTCTCAAACTTTTCGTTTACACAGTAGTGATATTCTTTGTTTCTCTATTTATCTTTGGATTCCTATCTAATGATCCAGGTCGTAATCCTGGACGTGAAGAATAAAACAAGGTTTTTCGTTGCTTGATTTTCTAATTTTCTTAGGATTTTTTATCTATTCCATACGTTTAACTAGGAAAAAATAAAAAGTATTGGCGAAATTGGAAAGAGAAATAAAATATCAAGTCATCAACAAAAACGGAAAGAGAGGGATTCGAACCCTCGGTACGAATAACTCGTACAACGGATTAGCAATCCGCCGCTTTAGTCCACTCAGCCATCTCTCCCAATTGAAAAAGATAATTACTATGTTACATTACACATCAAATAAGGATTGAAAAAGTCTTTCTTTCTCTTTCTTTATCTATATTATTATATATCTACAACTTTTATTAGCAAATTCCATTTAGTTCAAGTAAGGGCTCGAAAGATTCAATAGAAAAAGAAAGACGACCTCTTTTGCTTTGATTTTGGTCGAAAGGGACCTTTTTGATTCCCGCGGCCTGGCCTGGTAAGTACCTAGCCGGGCCCTTTTTTGTTCCAACGAATCTTGGCTAAACGGCTTCTCCCTATTTTAAAACAAAAGAGTTTGCTAATAAAGCAACAACAAAAAGACGAAGGACTATTTCCATTCTTATTGACTATTTCCATTCTTATTATAGAATCAAATCCTTATAAATTTTTTATTCTTCTTTCTTACTTTTTTATTTACTTCACGACCTTACTCTTACTGGAATAAAAAAAGGAAACTTTGGATTTTTACACAATGCATTTTTTATTCTAATTTCAACGGTTTTGACGAATTGTATCTATCAAAGCGCCTCCAGCAAAAGACAAAAGAAAAGATAGAACTTTTTATTTAGTTATTTAAATTAGCCCTCTTTTTTGATGAATTTTTGCAATTAGAATCCCCCACGAAAAACGTCAATACTCTAATTTTCATGATTCTTTTATGATCTTATCTTGATGGCCCCTAATTCCCCCTGTTCGACAAAAGGCCCTTTTTCTATAATAATCACATTGTAGCGGGTATAGTTTAGTGGTAAAAGTGTGATTCGTTATAGTAACCCCCTTAAATAGTTAAGGGGTCTTTCGGTTTGATTTCTATTCCGATCAAAAAACTTTATTTCTTAAAAGGATTAAATCCTTTTCCTCTCAATGACAGATTCGAGGAAAAATAGAAATTCTCGTGATTTGTATCCAAAGGTCACTTAAAAATTGGATTACGAAATTGTGAAACATA